TGTCTCGTTACCGAGGGCCTCGTTTCAAAAAAATACGCCGTCTGGGTGTTTTACCGGGACTAACTAGCCAATTTAAAATTCTCAGATGTACTAGTAAAAGAACCACACCCGGAAGTGATCCTAGAAACCAATCACGCTCCGGGAAAAAATCTCAATATCGTATTCGTTTAGAAGAAAAACAAAAATTGCGGTTTCATTATGGTCTAACGGAAAGACAATTACTTAAATACGTTCATATCGCTGGAAAAGCCAAAGGGTCAACAGGTCAGGTTTTACTACAATTACTTGAAATGCGTTTGGATAACATCCTTTTTAGATTAGGTATGGCTTCGACCATTCCTGGAGCCCGACAATTAGTTAACCATAGGCATATTTTAGTTAATGGTCATATAGTAGATATACCAAGTTATCGATGCAAACCCCGAGATATTATTACTACAAGGGATGAACAAAAATCCAGAGCTCTGATTCAAAATTATCTTGATTCATCTCCCCGTGAAAAATTGCCAAAACATTTAACTCTTCACCCATCCCAATATAAAGGATCAGTCAATCAAATAATAGATAGTAAGTGGGTCGGTTTGGAAATAAATGAGTTGCTAGTCGTAGAATATTATTCCCGTCAAACTTGAACCTAACCTAAAATAAAACAACAAGGGTTCGTAGAATTTTTCCCTCCCCTTTGTTTTGTTTGGCGAAGTAAATCGCTAAAGTAAGGGAGCTTGATCTGTATTTCTATCCTTCATGTATCATAAATAAATGGATCCAGAGGATATTTTCATGCCTTGGATCCGCTTTTTCAAATATTTTGAGTACTATGTACTACAGCAACTAGAATTAGCAATAGGAATATACAATCTATATTACAGAAAGTTATAGTTAAATACCATCTAGATGTATGTAGATATCCATAGTGGAATCATATGAAAGAGATCTTTTTTTATATCTAAGCGATTCGATGAATTACTCCTAAGGGTTCACATCATAATAAGAGTGCTGGTTGATAAGAATTACTTCTGGAAGAAAAAAAGAAATCTATATTATATATATACAGTATAGAAGTATAGAAATAGAAAAAAAAGTACGGATTATTATATTATGATTATATTATGATTATGTATCCATTGAGTAAATTAAATGATTATTCATGATTCCATATTGAATCAATTCCATACCGGTTCCAAACAAACTTGAGGAATGTTATGGTAAAACTTCGTTTAAAACGATGTGGTAGAAAGCAACGTGCGACTTGAAGGAATGATCGGTTGTGGATTCTTACATCCACCATTTTTTAATATATAAATTATGAGGTGCTCTTAGCTCGACATAGTTTGTTCGGGTCTAATTATTTACTTTAACCAACCCACAACCCAACTAAATGGGGTTGTTAGTTAAAGTAAAGTAAAAGTCAATAATACACGATGGAGCTCGAGCGGAAAAGATTAATTAATTTCTCAGAGGTAAGGATCTATGGTTAATGTCAATCAATAAGTTAGAACAACTTCGTAAGCATATCTTCGATATAGAAATTCAAAAGATTCAATTCGAATAAAATATCCTTTTGGATTTGACATTTTTGTTGGAATTGGAAAAACTATTTCGATCATAAAGTGTATCACACGGGAATCAAGCGTTTATACGATTCTTCGATAGTCAATAAATAACAAAAGGTATGTTGCTGCCATTTTGAAACGATTAAAGATCACCGAAGTAATGTCTAAACCCAATGATTCAAAACGAAGATAAACGATCCTGGAACAAGAAAACACCCATTTTTTTTGTCTCAACACTTTGAACAAAATAAAAAAAGGAATCCAAAAAATGGATAAAAAACGAGACAAAAAAGTGGGTTAGAGACAGCTCAATAAATGAAATGCCAAGGACTCGGGATTTTCCTTTGAACTCTTTGAGAATTATCTAACTTGAGTTATAAGTACGAATGGTTTTTCGGGTTTTCGACCAAAAAAAACGAAAAAAATCATAGTTTCGGTTTAATTTAATTGATTATTTTATGGATCTATTTGCCACTCTATATACTATGACATTAGAATCATTCTTTCTCGAGCCGTACGAGGAGAAAGCCTCCTATACGTTTCTAAGGGGGGAATTGTTCATCTATATCTATCCCAATGAGCCATTTATCGAATCGTTGCAATTGATGTTCGATCCCGAAGAGAAGGAAGAGATCTTCGTAAAGTGGGTTTTTATGATCCAATAAAAAATCAAGCTTCTTCAAATGTTCCCGCCATTTTATATTTCCTTGAAAAAGGCGCTCAACCTACGGAAACTGTTCATGATATTTTAAAGAAGGCGGAGATATTTAAGGAACTTCGCGTTAATTACGCGAAATAAAATGTAATTCATACAATACATATGAAAACGAGAAAATAAAAAAGAGCTAGTCTAGTTTTGTGTAATTTTTTCTTCACTATTCCCCTTCCCGTTTCCCCATCTTTTGTTCTATCCATAAAATTATGTATGGTATTATCCCCCAATCGGGTAGTTTTTGGCGAGACTCCACTAAAAAAAGGGGCCGAGCTTTCTTATGGTATCTTTATGGATATTGAATAAACCCGAGGTTTTCTTCTTGATTATTTTTTTCTTTTCGACATCTACACTTTTTTTATTCTCTAGGTAGGTTATCTATGAAATGCCAATCCAACACAAGTTCTTATTTTTTTATAATAATAATATTATTTTTTTTCTCAACGTTCATATTGACAATAGTGTATTGAAAAAATATAATTGATCGTGGATAAATAGATCTATTTATCCACGCCCTATAAGTTTTTTTTGACTTTACTTCATGTAAGCGATAGGTTCCTTAAATTCTCTGGGATATATTTCATTTATCTTATCCGGGAATTTTTCAGATTTTCATTATAGCTGTTCATTTTTATGTTCATAATTTACTATAAAAAAATGTTTTTGATGGGGTTGTGCAATCCAATCTCTCTTTTTTTTTTTCGATCGTATCTACACACCATAATTCTATTTTTGGGTTGCTAACTCAACGGTAGAGTACTCGGCTTTTAAGTGCGGCTAAAATCTTTTACACATTTGGATGAAGGAACGGATTCGTCCATACCGTTGGTAGAGTTTGTAAGACCCCGACTGATCCTGAGAGGGAACGAATGGAAAAAACAGCATGTCGTATAAATGAATAACTCATATCATAAATAAATAACTTTAAGATAGAGTACTTAACCCTTACGGGATCGGTACAAAATATTTGTTTAGTTTGTTAGAGTTTTAATTCTTAGAGCGGTACAAAAAATAAATTATGGTTGGATCGAGTGAATAAATGGATAGAGCCAAAAAGCTCCAATTATAGGGAAACAAAAAGAGCAACGAGCTTCGGTTCTTAATTCGAATAATTACCAATTACCCGATCTAATTATACGTTAGAAATATATTAGTCCCTGGGGCGGGCAAAGGTTATGAAATCACTTTAATAAGTGGATTCTTCACTTTTTTTTTTGAATCCTAACTATTCTATTAATTATATCCCTGTGCGGAGACGAATGTGTAAAAGAAACAGTATATTGAGAAATAAAATTCTAAAGTCAAAAGAGCGATCGGGTTGCAAAAATAAAGGATTTCTAAACATCTTCGGTATCTTATAACGAACAAGAACCAATCGGATGGAAAAAGAGAGAATCCATGGATTAATCATTTCCAAGGTATCTTTTCTTACTATGATACCTTGATACCTTGTTTTGACTGTATCGTACCTATGTATCGTATCATTTGATGACCCAAGAAATCCCCGGTTTTGGTTCAAATCGAATTTCAAATGGAGGAATTACAAGGCTATTTAAAGATAGATAGATCGCGAGAACGGGACTTCCTATACCCACTTCTCTTTCAGGAATACATTTATGCACTTGCTCATGATCATGGGTTAAATAAATCGATTCTTTATGAGCCTATGGAAAATTTAGGTTATGACAAAAAATATAGTTTAATAATTGTTAAACGTTTAATTACTCGAATGTATCAACAGAAGCATTTGATTATTTTTACGAATGATTCTAATCCAAATTTTTTTTTCGGGCATAATACAAATTTGGATTCTCAAATGATATCAGAGGGGGTTGCAGTCATTGTGGAACTTCCATTCTCACTGCGATTAGTATCTTCCCCAGAAAGTAAAGAAATAGACAAATCTATGACTACTTTACGATCAATTCATTCCATATTTCCCTTTTTAGAGGATAAATTCTTACATTTAAATCATGTATTAGATATACTAATACCCTACCCTATCCATCTGGAACTATTGGTTCAAACCCTTCGCTCTTGGATACAAGATGCTCCCTTTTTGCACTTATTGAGATTCTTTCTCTACAAGTATCATAATTGGAATAGTCTTATTACTCAAAAAACGAAAATGATTCTCTTTTTTTCAAAAGAGAATCAAAGATTTTTCCTGTTCCTATATAATTTTCATGTATATGAATCGGAATCCATATTTGTTTTTCTCCGTAAACAATCTTATCATTTACGATCAACGTCTTCTAGAGCTTTTCTTGATCGAACACATTTTTATAGAAAAATAGAACATTTTTTAGTGGATTTTCGTAATGATTTTCATACTATCCTATGGTTGTTCAAGGATCCTTTCATACAGTATTTCAGATTTCAAGGAAAATCCATTTTGTCTTCAAAAGGAACCCCTCTTCTGATGAAGAAATGGAAATATTACCTTGTAAATTTATGGGAATGTCATTTTTACTTTTGGTCTCAACCGGATAGGATTCATATAAACCAATTATCCAATCATTTTATCGATTTTCTGGGTTATCTTTCAAGTGTACGACCAACTCCTTCAGCAGTAAGGAGTCAAATGTTAGAAAAGTCATTTATTATAGATATTGTTATTAAAAAGTTTGATACTATAGTTCCAATTATTCCTTTGATTGGATCATTGGCTAAAGCGAAATTTTGTAACTTTTCAGGACATCCCATTAGTAAGCCTGCTTGGGCGGATTCATCAG